ATCGAATTACTAAATTAAGAAATGTGTTTTTGATTTTAGTTTTGTTATATAGGGTCTTTATATGTACGCTCTAAGGAAAAGAAGAAAAAAAAAGAATCGAACGTTCGAGTATTCTAAATTCTATCAAAAAATGATAGAAGGACGGACAGATAAAATAGATATATATGTGGTATATATATCTTTCTATTGAATTGCGAATACAGAGATAATAGAATCATTTCTGATTCGACCAAATATGGGTATCCGATATAGATGAAAGAAAATCAATCAAACAAATAGAAGGAAACTTTTTTCAATATGGGAATAGGTATCTAATAAATTCAACAGTTCCGGCATAGAATTTCATTCTCATAATACAAATGAAAAAACATCCTAATGAGATCCCAATCTCAAAGAAAAAAAGGGGGATATGGCGAAATTGGTAGACGCTACGGACTTAATTGGATTGAGCCTTGGTATGGAAACTTACCAAGTGAAAACTTTCAAATTCAGAGAAACCCTGGAATTCACAATGGGCAATCCTGAGCCAAATCCTGCTTTCCGAAAACAAATAAAAGTTCAGAAAGTGAAAATCAAAAAAGGATAGGTGCAGAGACTCAATGGAAGCTGTTCTAACAAATGGAGTTGACTACATTTCCTTTCGCAGTAGGAAATGAATCCTTCTAGAAAAATTCAAGAAAGGATCAAGGATAAACATATATATCTATATATATGTACTGAAATACTATTTTCATTGATTAATGAAGACTCCAAACTTATATTCTTCTATTTGTAAATATTTCTATCACAAATGAAAGATGTGAATCAATTACAACTTGAAGAAAAAATGGAATATTCATTGATCAAATCAGTCACTCCAGCATAGTCTGATGGATCTTTTGAAGATTAATCAGACGAGAATAAAGATAGAGTCCCATTCTACATGTCAATACTGACACCAATGAAATTTTTAGTAAGAGGAAAATCCGTCGACTTTAGAAATCGTGAGGGTTCAAGTCCCTCTATCCCCAAAAGACCTTTTTATTCTCTTCTCTAATTTTTTAGATTATATCCTCTTTTTATTTTAAAAAGAAAATTCGTTAAAATTCATTATGTGTCTTATTCAGTCTATTCTTTCACAAAAGGATCCGGATGGGATTTTTATTTTTGTTATCATAAGAACAAGTCTTGTTGGAATTTGTATTGTAGTTGAATATATTTGACACACGTAGAATTTTTTTATATATGATAAACGTACAAATGAACATCTTATCTTTGAGCAAAGAATCCTCATATGAATAATTAAGAATACATAATCATTACTACTACTGAAACTTACAAAGTCTTTTTTTTTTTATTTAGTTGACATAGACTCAAGTAATTTCTTACAATGAGGATGGTACGTCAAGAATGGTCGGGATAGCTCAGACGGTAGAGCAGAGGACTGAAAATCCTCGTGTCACCAGTTCAAATCTGGTTCCCGGCGATTCATTTGTATGAGTATCTATTCCCATATTCATTAAAATGAATATGGGAATAGATATATTTATTAGTGGTCTTGATCATCCTACATAAATTATCTAGGTGTCCGGAGATATGCTCTTTCTAGATGAAGAATAAATAGATGTATATTCCAGGTATATACAGTATGTAAATGAATTATTCGATTTTGTTTCTCTTTTTTCTGCTCTCCAAAAAGAATGTTACTATTTCAACAATATTCAAATGGTTAAATTAGTTGGTTGAAAGACCAAAAAGTTTAATCTAGGGGAGTTCAGAGGTGGGAATAGTCAAAATTCATCTCAGATACATTACAAAGAAATCCGGTCCATTTCTTTGTATTTTCTTTGGTATTTCTATTTTCTTCATTTCTTTGATCGTACTTTTCTTTTTCGTAGCCGGATATATAATTGATGTTGATGTGCATCTTACATAGTTAATGATGCAGAACTTTTTCAGTTCATCCTATTGGCTTGGCTCATCCGAAATAAGTATCGTTCAAATCTTAGAATCTCAATGAATCCCTATCTTATTCTCTTCTTTATTTCCAAATCTTATTATTTATCTCATCCATAATAAGATATGAATGAAACCTCAATTCTTCTGTCTAATCTATAAAAAAATGTACATATATTCCTTGAAAACCTGGGGTTGTCGAAGGGCGGATTACTTTCTTCTTTTTATCATTTAGTGAGCATCTTGTATTTCATAAAAATTGGGGGCTATATAATCTTTACGCAAAGGCCATCCTATCCAACTTTCGGGCATTAAGATTCGTTTCAGACGCGGATGATTATCATAAGAGATTCCTAACATATCATAAGATTCCCTTTCTTGAAAATCCGCACTTTTCCAAACCCAGAAAATAGAAGGAATTCTGGGATTTTTCCTTGGGGCAAATACTTTTATGCATACCTCTTCTGGTTGATCTAGACTATACTCTATTCTCGTCAGATGATAGACACTAGCTAACAGTCCTCCTGGTGCTACATCATAGGCACATTGGGAACGTAGATAATTG